TCAAGAAAGGCTCCAGAAGATGTTGATCGTAAATAACAGGATTGTTTATGAAAAAAAACTAATAAAAATTCACATTCAGATACATAAGAATTGTACAAGAACCAAAATAGTCTTTTATTTTCTTTTGAAAAAACATAAATAGTTTTATTACTCTGAATAGTTTTATTCAGATTCTGATATTTATGTAGAAAGAATCGCAATAAATGTAAAGAGGGAACATCTTGAATCCAGCATTGAAGGATTTGAACCAAAATTTCAAAATGGATAGGATGGGGTATTAGTATATCTGAAACATTATTTAAATGAGATAATTTGTCCTCTAAAAAAGGAAATATTGAATGAATAGATCCTAAATTCTGAGATTTTGGTATTTCTTTTTCTTCGGAGGAAGATACTAATCGTCGCGAGAATGGAATTTCCACAATGACTGAAAAACCCTTTGATACCATTTGAGAATAAAAAAAATGAGAATAAAAATAATTGGTGTGTCCACCGAATCTATTTTGATTAGAATCATTAACCAAATAAATCAAAAAATTCTGTTGATACATTCGAATAATTAAACGTTTTACAAGTACTAAACTAAATTTATTGTCATAACCAATAAATTCGATAGGTTCGTAAAAAATCGAACCATTTAAACTATCATCATGAGCAAGTGTGTAAATATACTCCTGCAAGAGAAGCGGATATAGGAAGTGTTGTTGCGGAGATCTATCTTTTTTTAAATACCCTTGTAATTCTTCCATTTACATTTTTCTACTTGAAACAGAGACACAAGACAGGAGGCATTTCTTGGGTTATCAAATGATACATAGTGCAATATGGTCCGAACAGGGTATATAATTACAGTATATATAGTTAAGAAATTAAAGATAGACCCCGGAGACCTAGAATCCAATCAACAGGATCCTTTTCCTCTCCTTTTCTATACAATAGGTTTTATCCTTTGTTAAAATTACAAGAGGGTAAAAAATCCTTTATTTTTGCAACCCGATCGCTCTTTTGATTTTGGAAAAAATTATATTCTCTTTACTTTATCAGTATACTGTTTCTTCTACACATCCGTCTCCAAGAGAATAGTTAGGATTTTTTTTCATAAAAAAAATAAAAAATAATCAATGATTCACTCGCATAAAAACCTTTTTCTGCACTGGCACTAATCTATTTTTAACATACAAATTAGATCGGGTAATTATTCCAATTTTAAGAATATAAGCTCGTTGCTTTTTGTTTTACCAAAATTAAGGCTAAAAGACGATATCCATTTATTCACTAGACTCAACTGTAAATTTCTTTTGTCTCCTTCCAAAAATAAAAACAATTAATAATATATATATAGAGTTAAGTTAAGGATAAATTAAATTAAAAGTTCTATTTTAATTAAAAAAAAAAAAAAAAATTATTACGACATGCTGTTTTTTCCTTCATTACCTTTTAAGATCAGTCGTGGTCTTTATATAGACTCTACCAATAGTCTGGACGAATTCGTTGCTTCATCCAAATGTGTAAAAGATCATAGTCGCACTTAAAAGCCGAGTACTCTACCGTTGAGTTAGCAACCCGGATTGTAGATACGATCAAAAAAAAAAAAATTGATCCCATCCCGCCAAAATAATAAAGATTGAACTAGCAACAAATTCAATTTAAAAGAAAGATTTTTTTAATCAATTATAAACACCAATCCACTAAAATAGGTAGGATTGGATTAAAAAATAATAAATTCTCAATAGATATATCTAATATCTATAATCAAAACTTATACCTATTTTTCTCTTGATCCATTCCATTTTTTTTTTTTTTTTACGTCTTGTATACCAGTAAATTCAGTAAACACATCCTTATGACTAAGGTGACTAAGGCTAAAGCGAAGGAAAAAAAATAAATATGAGGCAGGAATAAACAGATCCATTTTATTTATCTACGATCAAATTATATTTGTTCGGTACACCATTGTCAATATGATATAGAATGCTGAGAAAAAAATTCTAAATAAATCAAATTAAGGCCTTGTGTTGGATTGGCACAATATAAGTAAAAAAATAAATTTGAATGCAAAAATAAATAAAGGCAGGGTAGAGAAAAATATCGAGTTGATTCAATCAAAAGAGGTACAATAATCGAAATTGACCCTGTCTTTGTCGGTAAATTATATTCCCACAATAACAATAAAAAATAAATAATAAAATAATAAGTGAGCAAAAAAAAGAACAAACAAATTCTGGAGAAATAATTATACAAAGATAAAGATAGATGCTAGTACCCTCTCTTTTTTATTCAATTTTTTTAATTTAATTAAATTAACAGTTAACCCAATATTCCTTCTTTAAATAATTCTGTCTTCCTTAAAATATCATGAACAGTTACTGTGGGTTGAGCGCCATTTTCAAGGAAATATAGAATAGCGGGAACATTTAAATAGGTTTTATTCTTTATCGGATCGTAAAAACCTACCTTCCGAAGATCTCTTCCTTCTCTTCGGGATCGAACATCAATTGCAACGATTCGATAGATGGCTCATCGGGATAGATGTAGATAAACAATGCCCCCCCTAGAAACGTATAGGAGGTTTTATCCTCATACGGCTCGAGAAAAAATGATTCTAATTTATGTATATAACGGCAAATATATCCATAAAATACTGAATAAATAATGAATTAGACTATGATTAAAGTGGTTTTTTCTTCCTCTTTCCTTACGAAAGTTAAAAAGATATCATTCGTACTCATAACTCAAGTTGGGTAATTCTGAGGAAATCCTTAGATATTTATTGAGCCGTCTCTAACCTCTTTTGTTTGTCTCGAATCAATTTTTATTCCGCATTTTGATTCAATTGTTGAGACAATTGAAAATAGTGTTTCCTTGTTCCGGAATCCTTTATCTTTGTTTTGTGAAATCATTGGGTTTAGACATTACTTCGGTGATCCTTACTCCTTTCAAAAGGGCAGCAACATACCTTTTGTTTTTTTTCTTATTTCTTTCTATAGACTATAGAAAAAAATAAGAGAGATTGATTCCCTTGTGATACACTTTTGATCGAAATAGTTTTATGAATTCCGACAAATATTACTTATTTTCTTTTTTATTTCAAACTTGTTTGAATTTTAACCCTTTTCAATTTATATAATTTATCCATTTATATTAAAAATTTATATTATAGAGGATATATTTACAAAGTTGGTTCAACTTATTGATTTTTATTGTCACTAACCCTAGATTCTTCCCCCCGATAAATGAATCTCAATACTTTCTGCTCGAGCTTCATCATGTACTTTTTATTTAGATTAGAACCCAACACAAATTAGGTTCCTAGTAAAAAGAACAAACTATGTCGAGCCAAGAGCATCTTCATTCTTATAGAAAATGGCGGATGTAAGAATCCACAGTCAATCATGTCCTTCAAGTCGCACGTTGCTTTCTACCACATCGTTTCAAACGAAGTTTTACCATAACATTTTTATTATTTAATTTCAAACTGATATGGAATTGATTCAATATGAAATCATGAATAGTCATTGGATCAACTTATATATGTATATATTATTATATATTATGATATGGCCGGCCGTATAGTTTTGATTTTATATTATATCTATACATAAAAAAAAAAAAAAACAAAATTAAAGAATAAATGAGTTTAGTTTGCTTAAGATTTATTTAAATTTTCAACAGATTGTTCGGGACGATCAATCATGAAGGATCCTTTTTTTTCTTGAACAAATAAATTAAAAACCTCAAAGAAAGGGGCTCTAATGAATTCCCAATTCCAGAATAAAATCTGTTTTTAATCAAATAAACTATTCCAATGACCCACGAAGGTTGGAAAGTTTATCGATAATATATAGATTTATTGCACTTCTTCGAATACCAAAGCAAAGATTTATATCATAAAAATTAAGTTAAAAAATAAAGATCTTTATTTCCAACTGCATTTGACACTTGATTCTGTTTGTAAGAAACCAAAAAAAATTCTTAAGAATCATTCTTAGAATTCAGAACGAAAGATTGTTCTCTTTAACAATTTTTTGTTAAATGTTGGAAACAATGTGATCCAATCTGCCCTTTATAGCAGAAAGGGTCTGGGACGGAAGGATTCGAACCTCCGAGTAACGGGACCAAAACCCGTTGCCTTACCGCTTGGCCACGCCCCATTTAAATTTCTATTCAACACTAATAAATACTAATATTATATTAGTATTGGTTATTCGTCAATTCTAGTATGTAATATATTGTTGCTAGGTTTCTATACATGGAGAGATAGAATCAAAAAATTCATTGATCATTACATTGAATTCTATTAAGATATTGTATGAAAGTATAATTCTTTGTATTCTCGTTTGAGAATTGAAAGGGGTTTTATTTGGGATAGTTCAAAGAAAAAGAAGGATTTTTTGGCCTGCCTTTTTCATTTTTACCTTATATTATAAAAATGACTCAATCAAAATTAAATTATCTAATCTACAAGAACGAAATTTTTGTTATGCTTAATATCTTTAGTTTAATCTGTATCTGTCTTAATTCTATCCCTTATTTGAGTTCGAGTAGTTTTTTCTTCGCCAAATTGCCCGAGGCTTATGCTTTTTTCAATCCACTCATCGACATTATGCCTATCATACCTCTATTCTTTTTTCTCTTAGCCTTTGTTTGGCAAGCTGCTGTAAGTTTTCGATGAAATCTTCAATATTCTCCTAAATTCATGATTTTTTGAAAAAAAAAAAACACACACTTCATTATAGCATATGCGGTACGAAAAAAATGGGTAATCTATTCCCCTAAAAAAATGATCTTGGAGATTTTGTAATGCTTACTCTCAAACTCTTCGTTTATACAGTAGTGATATTCTTTGTTTCTCTCTTCATCTTCGGATTCTTATCTAATGATCCAGGACGCAATCCTGGACGTGAAGAATAAACATAAGACATTTTTAACTTTGCTTTTTTTAGGAATTCTTTATTCCATTAACTATTTTAATCAAGGGATCCAGTGATGAGGGATAGCGG